GACTTATTTGATTGAAATTAATTGAATGTACAATTCAAAAAAAAGAAACATTTCTGTGGTATTCCATATATTCTATATATTGATATTGTAGAGTTCTTTACCGTGTCAATTCAATTTCCAATTCTTGTTCATTGAGATTCATGGGCAATACAGATTAATATTTTAAGGATAGATATTACCTCTCCTTTTCCTCGTTCAACTAAATTGAAATGATTGAAGTTTTTCTATTTGGAATTGTATTAGGTCTAATTCCTATTACTTTGGCTGGATTATTTGTGACCGCATATTTACAATACAGACGGGGGGATCAGTCGGACCTTTGATTAATTAACAGTTCTTTTTTTGATTGACCTCCTACTTGCTTTATAGGAGGTCCCATTTTTATTTCTGTTCAATTATTTCAGTATAATTTTCGATCTAACAACAACAAGAATCGAATCACGCTCTGTAGGATTTGAACCTACGACATCGGGTTTTGGAGACCCACGTTCTACCGAACTGAACTAAGAGCGTTTTATTATCAAACTAAATGCAACCCTAATATATCTTGCATACATATATTATCATATAGAATATCATCAAATTAAATCAAAAAAAGATTGATTCGGTATATGGATGTTGAATTTTTATGGATCTCAATTCATTCCTCGTTACTGTTCAGAAGATAAGTAATAGGTAGGGATGACAGGATTTGAACCCGTGACATTTTGTACCCAAAACAAACGCGCTACCAAGCTGCGCTACATCCCTTTCAATTGGTCTACAGTGTCATTGTAGAGAATCCCTGTCTTGTTTTCCACATTTGTGATTTATTTCCTCCATTGGTATACATAAATTATCTTGCCATTTCTTCTTTTTTGTCTCATATCATATATAAAATATAATAAAAAGACTTATATACGTATCAAATAATAAATATGAAATCCGCCGTAAAGAAAAATCACTATTTTTTGGGGGCGGAAAGCAACATATAAAAAAAAAAAGGAATATCTACCGAATTGACCTATTGTACATTTCTATTAGGAATTCCGCGGACAATACAAGGGGTTATTAACTATATATACATTTGATGGTATGTAATACCATTATGTATTACAAATTACTATAAAGTAGGAGGGTTTAAAATGCGAGATCTAAAAACATATCTCTCCGTGGCACCGGTAGTAAGTACTATATGGTTCGGGGCTTTAGCGGGTCTATTAATCGAGATCAATCGTTTATTCCCGGATGCGTTGGTATTCCCATTTTTTTGATTCTAGTTATTGACTTGGGAAGGGGTGAAGAAGATTAGAAAAACAATCAAATATCTGTGACTAATCCCCTTCCCCTTCTTTTTTTTAGAGTTTTTAGACTTAGAATAAGTTAGAAAAGATAAAGAATAAAAATGGATTCAACCTCAGTCAAACTCGGACTTGGCGCCCGGTTCCAATTGAATTAATAAAAGAGTGAGAACTAAAATGAAAATGTGATGGCTAGGGCAACAATATCATACAAGATACTTAAATGAAAAACTTTACTGCGATTCTAAATTTCGAAATCATTGTATTACTATATTTTATATTTGATTGCAACGAAATCTTTCATAATTTTATTTCGAGTTACCAACTTCTCTTTTTTTCTTCATTTTGAATCGGAAAATTGAAGAGTTGCGTGAATCAAAAATCCAAGGGAGGTTCATGGCCAAGGGTAAAGATGCCCGAGTAACTGTTATTTTGGAATGTACTCGTTGTGTTCGAAACGGTGTTAATAAAGAATCAATCGGGATTTCCAGATATATTACTCAAAAGAATCGACACAATACGCCCAGTCGATTGGAATTGAGAAAATTCTGTCCCCGTTGTTACAAACATACGATTCATGGGGAGATAAAGAAATAGATCGAACCGATCGTCTGTGTGTCACCCTTTTCCAATCCAAGGAAGATGAAAAATTACATATATTAGACATATTTTAGATTTAAATATAAACAAACCAAATCCTATTTCTTAATTCGAAATCATTTTAGATCCGATCGAAATAGGATTTTCGGGATAAGGAATAAACAAACCATGGATAAATCCAAGCGACTCCTTCTTAAATCCAAACGATCTTTTCGTAGGCGTTTGCCCCCGATTCAATCGGGGGATCGAATTGATTATAGAAACATGAGTTTAATTAGTCGATTTATTAGTGAACAAGGAAAAATATTATCTAAACGGATAAATAGATTGACCTTAAAACAGCAACGCTTAATTACTATTGCTATAAAACAAGCTCGTATTTTATCTTTGTTACCTTTTCTTAATAATGAGAAACAATTTGAAAGAAGCGAGTCGACCGCTAGAACTATCGGTCTTAGAACCAGGAATAAATAGGCTTACTCTTCAATGGAATTAAAATTCTAATCCAAACTAAACCGCGGATTGATGCTTTGTTCGAAAAATCCTAAAATCTAGATTTGATTGTCGGGTCGTAAGAAAAAAAAAAAAAAGAATAGGGGAAGAAGAATAAATCTTTTTTTTTATTGAACATTTTTGCTCATTTTGACCACGTTATCATATTATGATATTTTATCATACTAATTTCTACTCTACCTTCTCGGAGTTCATTCTCCAGAGAACTCCATTTTTAGCATTCCGCTGGATTCTTTCCAATCTTCTTATTTTATGATCTCATTGGAAATCATATAAAGACAATTCCTGTTTAATATAGCGATTTGGGCAAGTATTTTACGATTAAGAAGCAACTGCCCCTTGTACAGATTGTGTATGAATCTACTATAACTGTAGTCTACCTTATTATATCGAATTACTGCATTTATTCGAGCGATCCACAACTGTCGAAAATTTCTTTTTTGCCTACCTCTATCCCGATAAGCTGAAGCCAAAGCTCTTATTTTCTGTTGAGTAATAGTTCGAGTAAGTCTTGAATGAGCCCCTCGAAAGCTTGATGCAAATAAACGGATTTTTGTTCTACGTCTCCGAGCTATATATCCTCGTTTAATTCTAGTCATTGAATAAATGAAACTTTGATGAATAACTAATTGATTTCCTTTCTTTCAGTTATTCCTTTCTCCTTTCCTAGTCTATTAATAACAAAACGTATTTTTCCAATGTATAAAATAAAAATTCCAATGGCTTTTGCTACTATAACCTTCCCGACCACGATTTCTTTTTTTGGTCTAGTCACCCCAAAATACGAAATTGTATTGATACTAGGTATCAAAAAAAAAAAAAAATTAGAGTAAATAAATAAAAATAGAAATGGATAAAGAAATAGTGGGTTCCTTCGTTTCTATGGTTACTTCTTAAACGGTGAGGTCCTCTCTATACACCGGAGCTCCTTCTTTTATTTCATCAATGTTATTGTTAACTTGTACAGTTCACCCTCTTTGGCTCTACCCATGAATTAGCTAGTAATCGGTCTTTCACAACGAGATCCACCTATACAGTAACGGTATTTAATTATGAAGATTAGTTCGGTAGCTGACCCTCTTAGTCCGTTCTTGGAAGAATAAGGCCATAATCTTTCTGTTAAATAGGATTTCCTCTGCTTAATGGATAAGCATTTGTTACCAATGGGGAATTCTTTCTCATCTAAAATTGAAAATTGAGGTGATTGGATTTGCACCAATAGAAACCATAAATTTGATCCACAATAAAAGGATACGATAAATATTTTTTATTTCTTTTTAGGGAGTGAACGGAGTTCTTCCATTCATTCTATTCTATTCACTGGTACTTATCACTGATACGGGAAAAATTTTGTACTTTCTTTTGTCCCGGTCCATGGTCTGAACGAGTCGCACATACACCCTAGTACATGTTCCTCGACGCTGAGGGCATCCCCGAAGGGCGGGCGATTTGGTGACATTTCTGATTGGCTGTCTTGTGTTTCTAATAAGTTGTTTAATAGTTGGCATGTTGTATTGTATACATAATGAGTTGGTTTAGATCAATCCTAACCGGATGATTATGAATTACTTCTATAATTATATTCTATATTAATAGGATTAATAGTAATAGAAAATATTATATTAACCCCCGGTAAGAAGATAAAATCCCCAATTTCGTATTTTTGCGTGAAATCCCTGCTATTTTTTATTCAACCGCTACAAGATCAACAATTCCATGAGCTTGGGCTTCTGTTGCTGACATAAAAACATCCCTTTCCATGTCTTCGGATACAACCCATAAGGGTTTTCCTGTTCTTTGTACATAAACCCTTGTGATGGTTTCGCGCAGCTTCAGTAGTTCTTCCGCTTCCAGGATAAATTCTCCCGTTTGTGCCTCATAAAAAGAACTAGCAGGTTGATGGATCATTACCCTGATGATTTAATAAATGATTTTCTCTATCTCGCATGATCATGATGAGTCAAAGATAAAAAAAAATAGGATTAACAACCGTACAGGCATCCTTTGTGCAGTGCATACGGCTCCACAATGGAATTCATTTTTTTTTACCTTCCATCGAAGGAATAGAAAATAGAGGATCTATCAGACCCAGAGCAGTAAATGATCCAATAACCACCCTTCCTTTTTTTTTAGTAATTTTTAAATACTATGATGGTTCCGTTGCTTTATTATTTCGTTTGTTATTCAGCAATCCCAAAGTTTCTTTTTTTTCCTATTTAATATTTAAAATAAATATAAATAAATATTTCGTAGTCTTTCATAACAGAAATATTGTTAAGAGCCTTCCGTCGTGAAAACAAAAAAGTTTGTGACGCTGAAAGAGGCCTCCGATAAATCAGCTAAAATCGGAAATGCCTTTTATCTCATACTACTCTTTCGATACATAATCTAATGGTTTAGAACAAGAAACAAAATTCTCATATCGAATTCAAAGTGCCATGCTATTATTACTTAATATTCATATTTTATATGGCGAAGGCATAGTTTTCTTTTTTGGCTCAAAAAAAAAAAAACTCATTGGCGCCGAGCGTGAGGGAATGCTAGACGTTTGGTAATTTCTCCTCCGACCAGGATAAAAGATCCCATTGAAGCGGCTAATCCCATGCATATTGTCTGTACATCTGGTCGCACAAATTGCATAGTATCATAAATAGCTACTCCGGGTATTACCCATCCACCGGGAGAGTTTATAAATAAATACAGATCTTTGGTATCATCCTCTATACTGAGATATACCATAAGACCAATAAGTTGATTCGAGATCTCACTATCAACCTCTTGGCCTAAAAAAAGTAATCTTTCTCGATAAAGTCGGTTGATTAGGATAAAATTGTATCCCTTAAGAACCGTACGGGCACCTTTTGATGCATACGGTTCAAAAAAAAATAGCGAAAAAACAAATCAATGTTTAGATTCTAGCCTTCTTTAGAGGACTCTTTCAAACTTCTAATGAAGGGGCTTTTTCTTCCCTTCAATTTTTCAAGAAAGATGAGTTTTGTCCTTTGGCCCACGGTCGTTTATCTATACTAGAAATTTCAATAAATAAAAAACCAATTCATTAAATTTAAAATTTATCGAACTAACTTTTCATTGATGTATTGTTTCATCGAGATCAAATTTGAATTGCGATGTCATTTTCTTGTTCCCGAATGGTCTTCTTCAATTCTTTTAGGTTTATGCTCTACTCCGAGTAAAGATCTGCCCGATTTGGATTTGCACATATAGGACAAATGCCCCAATAGCATGTCTTTTTGCTACAACTTCTTTTTGTTTTATTTACTTCATGCTTTTAACCAAATATTCAACCAACGTATTCATCACTCGATTGATTAACAGTTTTATATCAATGCTATTTCTAAATAGAATATGATACAAGTAGTAATCATAGAATAGATAGATTCAAAATTGAGTTGTTTCTAAGCGGAGCCTGGATACTTCATTTTATTAGTACAACCAAGAAAACCATAAATTATTCTAATTGATAATATTAATCTGGATACCCCCCCAAAAATAGATCTAATTGCACTTCACGCTCCAAATTTTTGATAATTAAATCAATCTGTCTTGGGCGAAAGAGAGGATATCTCGATCGGGGGAGAGAATGGGGAAATACCATATGACCCAATATATCTGACAAGTCGCACTATACGTCAACCCACGATGCATCTTCCTCTCCGGGACTTCGAAAAGGTACTTTTGGAACACCAATAGGCATTAAAGCAAAGAAAAAAGAATTAAGTACTATAGCTCACTTTGATGTGGAAGCGTAACAACGGGTTTATTGTCGTAATAAATAAGATGGGCCTTTATCAGATTTTATCTTTTAGCATATTTTATACATAGATTGAATAAGTTCATAAAAAAGGAAAATTCTTCCGAATAGGTCTTTTCAATGATGAACAAATATGTATACATTCACTCATATAAAATAGGAGCAATTCCCATCCACCATTGCGTATTGGTACTTATCGAGTATAGAATAGATCTGCTTCTTTTTGTTCCTACGAATAGAATTGTTCCATTATTACTAAAAGAATAGACCAAATATTAATCCTTTCGGCAAGATAATCCCCTCAAAAGGGGAGGTCCATAGCATAGTTTTTTTCAGTGCAATAAAGTTAGATAGTGTCCATTTTTCATTGATAAAGGGGTATTTCCATGGGTTTGCCTTGGTATCGTGTTCATACCGTTGTATTGAATGATCCCGGTCGTTTGCTTTCTGTTCATATAATGCATACAGCTCTAGTTGCTGGTTGGGCCGGTTCAATGGCCCTATACGAATTAGCAGTTTTTGATCCCTCTGATCCTGTTCTTGATCCAATGTGGAGACAAGGTATGTTCGTTATACCCTTCATGACTCGTTTAGGAATAACCAATTCATGGGGGGGTTGGAGTATCACAGGAGGGACTATAACGAATCCGGGTATTTGGAGTTACGAAGGTGTGGCCGGAGCACATATTGTGTTTTCTGGATTGTGCTTCTTAGCAGCTATCTGGCATTGGGTGTATTGGGATCTAGAAATATTTTGTGATGAACGTACAGGAAAACCTTCTTTGGATTTGCCGAAGATTTTTGGAATTCATTTATTTCTCTCAGGGTTGGGTTGCTTTGGTTTTGGCGCATTTCATGTAACAGGATTGTATGGTCCGGGAATATGGGTATCCGATCCTTATGGATTAACCGGAAGGGTACAAGCTGTAAATCCTGCGTGGGGTGTCGAAGGGTTTGATCCTTTTGTTCCGGGCGGAATAGCCTCTCATCATATTGCAGCGGGTACATTGGGCATATTAGCGGGCCTATTCCATCTTAGTGTTCGTCCGCCCCAACGTCTATACAAAGGATTACGTATGGGAAATATTGAAACCGTCCTTTCGAGTAGTATCGCTGCTGTCTTTTTTGCAGCTTTTGTTGTTGCTGGAACTATGTGGTATGGTTCAGCAACTACCCCCATTGAATTATTTGGTCCCACTCGTTATCAATGGGATCAGGGATACTTCCAGCAAGAAATATATCGAAGAGTTAGTGCCGGGCTAGCCGAAAATCAAAGTTTATCAGAAGCTTGGTCTAAAATTCCTGAAAAATTAGCTTTTTATGATTACATCGGGAATAATCCCGCAAAAGGTGGATTATTCAGAGCGGGTTCCATGGACAACGGGGATGGAATAGCTGTTGGATGGTTAGGACACCCTATTTTTAAAGATAAAGAAGGGCGCGAACTTTTTGTACGCCGTATGCCGACCTTTTTTGAAACATTTCCGGTTGTTTTAGTAGACGGAGACGGAATTGTTAGAGCCGATGTTCCTTTTCGAAGAGCAGAATCGAAGTATAGTGTTGAACAGGTCGGTGTAACTGTTGAGTTCTATGGCGGTGAACTCAATGGAGTCAGTTATAGTGATCCTGCTACTGTGAAAAAATATGCTAGACGTGCTCAATTGGGTGAAATTTTTGAATTAGATCGTGCTACTTTGAAATCCGATGGGGTTTTTCGTAGCAGTCCAAGGGGTTGGTTTACTTTTGGGCATGCTTCGTTTGCTTTGCTCTTCTTCTTCGGACACATTTGGCATGGTGCTAGAACCTTGTTCAGAGATGTCTTTGCTGGGATTGACCCAGATTTGGACGCTCAAGTAGAATTTGGGGCATTCCAAAAACTTGGAGATCCAACTACAAAAAGAGTATAGTCTGATATCTGATACAAGATTGCTCTGTTCCTTTATTTTTTGATTTGACATAGATAGGGTACCGGATAAATCTTGATTCGGATTGCTCACTTTTCATTTCTTTGACTCTTGTCTTGGTCTTTTTTTTTATCCGGAAAAAGATCCCAACTAAACAGGTATGGAAGCTATAATTGTAAACCGAAATCAAATCTATGGAAGCATTGGTTTATACATTCCTCTTAGTCTCGACTCTCGGAATAATTTTTTTCGCTATCTTTTTTCGCGAACCGCCTAAAGTTCCAACTAAAAAGTAAAAAGGTGAAATGATTTCTCATTATCTCAATTGAAATAATGAGCCTCATAATATTGTGAGGCTCATTACTTCAACTAGTCCCCGTGTTCCTCGAATGGATCTCTTAGTTGTTGAGAGGGTTGCCCAAAAGCAGTATATAAGGCATACCCAGTAAAACTTACAAGTAAACCAGATATAGAGATGGCAACTAGGGTTGCTGTTTCCATTATTATATAATTTCAAGACCACAATGGATCTATGATAAGATCATTTATTTACAACGGAATGGTATACAAAGTCAACAGATCTCACTGAATAAAAAAAATATAGGATTATTTATGGCTACACAAACCGTTGAGGATAGTTCTAGATCTGGGCCAAGACGAACTATTGTAGGGGATTTATTGAAACCATTGAATTCGGAATATGGTAAAGTGGCTCCTGGGTGGGGAACTACGCCTTTGATGGGTGTCGCGATGGGTCTATTTGCGATATTCCTATCTATTATTTTGGAGATTTATAATTCTTCCATTTTACTGGATGGAATTTCAAGCAATTAGATTCGATTCACAAGAACCCCTAAATAACTTTTCAATAAAAAGTCAAGTATGTAGGTTTCCGCTTTTTAGCCCACTCTTTTTTGGTAGTTCGATCGTGGAATTTCTTTTTTTTTCTGTATTTCCGGAATATGAGTGTGTGACTTGTTAGAATTGATCCTATGGATACGACAGAGAAGAGGTCGGTCATCTTGATCAAGATGATTTTATCTCGTTGGATACTCAGTCTAGGCTAGTATCTGGAGCACAGAATATATGAAATAGATTACAAAATATTAGAATTATGATTCATACTTATCAGACCTCGTGGCCGGACTCCGAAAAAAGAGTTAGAATTGATAAATAAAAAAAAAAAAATTATTCTTTCGTTTATACTTATTTTGGTTAAAGGATAAACGTTTCTTTGTCTTTTTTTCATTATATTCAGTCATTGAATAAGTGATAATCCAAGGGTTCTTACTCAGGGAATTTTTGAACTTTTTTTGAAGGTTTTATTGAATCATCGTGGTTCTAGTATGAATCTAAGGTTTTAATTGATTCATAGAGTCTTAACAAGAGAATTCCTATCAATAATAAAGAAAACAAGAGTAAAGTCGCATTACACACAAATCAAAGAAAAAAATAGGTAAATAGAAGAGTCAAGAGGCCCCTAATGATCAATATAAATACGAATGAGCCAACTTGATATTTGGGCATTATAACTACAAAGAAGACTTTTAGGATTTTGATTCTTTCGTATCTTCAGAGAAAAAATTGAATCATAGCATTAAGAAGTTTGAAACTTTTTAGTACACATATCCATTACGAGCGGTATTTGGGTGTTTCTGTTTGAGCCGTACGAGACGAAATTCTCATATACGGTTCTCAGAGGGGGATCCCCTTGGTTTACCTATCTCAATAAAGTATATGATTGGTTCGAAGAACGTCTTGAAATTCAGGCGATTGCGGATGATATAACTAGCAAATACGTTCCTCCTCATGTCAACATATTTTATTGTCTAGGAGGAATTACGCTTACTTGTTTTTTAGTACAAGTAGCTACGGGGTTTGCTATGACTTTTTACTATCGTCCGACCGTTACAGAAGCTTTTGCTTCTGTT